GAATGATTGCTTTTTTTTACTCTTGTTCTTTCTTTTTCTTTATAGGGGAGATGATCCAAAATAAACAGGTATGAAAGCTATAATTGTAAACCACGATGAAATCTATGGAAGCATTGGTTTATACATTCCTCTTAGTCTCGACTTTAGGAATAATTTTTTTCGCTATCTTTTTTAGAGAACCCCCTAAAGTTCCAACTAAAAAGACGAAATGATTTTTCATTATCTCAATTGAAGTAATGAGCCCCAATATTGGTATATTGGGAGCTCATTACTTCAACTAGTCCCCATGTTCTTCGAATGGATCTCTTAGTTGTTGAGAGGGTTGCCCAAAAGCAGTATATAAGGCATACCCAGTAAAACTTACAAGTAAACCAGATATAGAGATAGCAACTAGGGTTGCTGTTTCCATTCTTATAAAATTTCAAGACCACAATGGATCTATAGTATAAAATCCTATATTTACAGTGGAATGGTATACAAAGTCAACAGATCTCAATGAATAAAAAATAGGATTTATGGCTACACAAACCGTTGAGGGTAGTTCTAGATCTGGTCCAAGACGAACTGCTGTAGGGGATTTATTGAAACCGTTGAATTCAGAATATGGTAAAGTAGCTCCGGGATGGGGAACTACTCCTTTGATGGGTGTTGCAATGGCTCTATTTGCGATATTTCTATCTATTATTTTAGAGATTTATAATTCGTCCATTTTACTGGACGGAATTTCTATGAATTAGATTCAGAAGAACCGACTAACTAGCTTTTTTAATATAATAATTTATTTTTTAATATAATAATTTAATATAATAAAATAATAAAAAGTAAAGTTACGCATTTAGGTCTTTGATTTTTAGCCCATTCCATTTTGAATTTGGTAGTTCGACCGTGGAATTTCGTTGTTTCTGTATTTCCGGAATATGAGTGTGCGACTTGTTATAATTGATCTTATTGAAAATACAGAACGAAAAAAGGATCTGTCATCTTGATAGAGATGGTTTTACCCCGTCAGATATTTTTCTAGTATCTGGAGCACGGAATATAGAAAATAGATTTTAAAGTATTAGAACTATGATTCATACTTAATATTTCGACCTCGCAACCGGACTTTAAAAAATTTTTCTAAAAAGATAAGTTAGAATAAATCAAAATATTTTGATTATTTCAAACTGCCACTGCTTGTCTTTATTTTGATCAAAGCACAAACGTTTCTTTTGATTTTTTTTTTCATTCTATCATTTATTGAATAAGTGATAATCCAGCAGTTCTTACTCAGGGAATTTTTGGACATTAAAGGTTTTTTTGAATCATCGTGGTTCTGGTATGAATCTGAGGTTTTGTTTAATTGTTCATAGGATCTTAACAAGAGAATTCTTATCAATACTAATAATAAAGAAGACAGCAGTAAAGTCACATTATACAAAAAAAAAATAAAAGAAAAAATTGAAGTAAATAGAATATTCAAGAGGCCTGTAAGGATCAAGATAAAGACGAGTGAGCCGACTTGAGATTTTGGCATTATAACCGCAAAGAATAGCTTTCGGATTTCTATATTTTTCTTATCTTCATATAAGATTTGGAATAATAGGATTAAGTTAAGAAGTTTCAAACTTTTTTTATTAAACATATCCGTTTCCGTTACAACCAGTATTGGGGTATTTCTGTTTGAGCCGTACGAGATGAAATTCTCATATACGGTTCTCAGAGGGGGAGTTCCCTTGGTTTACCTATCTCAATAAAGTCTATGATTGGTTCGAAGAACGTCTTGAGATTCAGGCGATTGCCGATGATATAACTAGTAAATACGTTCCTCCTCATGTCAACATATTCTATTGTTTAGGAGGAATTACACTTACTTGTTTTTTAGTCCAAGTAGCAACGGGGTTTGCTATGACCTTTTATTATCGTCCGACCGTTACTGAGGCTTTTACTTCTGTTCAATATATAATGACTGAGGCTAATTTTGGTTGGTTAATCCGATCAGTTCATCGATGGTCGGCAAGTATGATGGTTTTAATGATGATCCTGCACGTATTTCGTGTGTATCTCACCGGCGGTTTTAAAAAACCTCGCGAATTGACTTGGGTTACGGGTGTTGTTTTGGCTGTATTGACCGCATCTTTTGGTGTAACTGGTTATTCCTTACCTTGGGACCAAATTGGTTATTGGGCAGTCAAAATTGTAACAGGGGTACCTGAAGCTATTCCTGTAATAGGATCGTCTTTGGTGGAGTTATTACGCGGAAGTGCTAGTGTAGGACAATCTACCTTGACTCGTTTTTATAGTTTACATACTTTTGTATTACCTCTTCTTACTGCTGTATTTATGTTAATGCACTTTCCAATGATACGTAAGCAAGGTATTTCCGGTCCTTTATAGAGAATATATATGGATCATAGATATTTGTAATCAATCATTTATCATTTTGGGGAGGAACAAAAGTATTTCATTGCTACAAATATGGATTATTAAAAATAATAAGACATGTATTTGGATATTTCCC